AAAGACCTTGAACGCGTGCGCTATCTTGAAGCACTATCTCAGCATCTCCCTGACCAAATCCTCCGACATTTGGATTACTCGTTAATAGTTGATCAAGTTTAATAGACTCACCTTCTGAAACAAGAAGTTCCGGTCCCGGAGGTATAATATCAATAACTTCATGCCCATCGGATGGATCTGTTATGGTTATTTCATATCCCTTTTTCTCTTTACGTACTATTTTGGTTATTACACCTGCGGATGTAGCATTATAGACAGTATTGTTACTCTTACTGCCATCAGGATAAATCTGACCCCTTCCCCTGTTTCCACCTACGTAAATAGGATATTTTAAGAAATGAGCGTCCTTATTAGTTGCGGGGTCTGGAGAAAGAATAGGGAAGACTATTTCCCTATATTTCTGACCAGGCACTGGACCCACGACAATAATATTTTTTTTGGTCGGACTATAACTCTGAAAAGAAATATTTCCGATCTTTTCTTTGAGCTCAGGGGAAATACGATCGGCAGGGGCTAATTCAAATCCTTCAGGTAAAATAAGAACAGCCCCCACATTCAAACCACCTTTTTTACCATTAGCAAGAACTTGTTTCACTTGTGTATCATAAGGAATTCTAACTACTGCTTCAAATACAGTATCAGGAAGCACAGATTGCGGAACCTCAATATCCACGGGTTTACTAGCTAAATGACAATTGGCACAAACAATTCGGCCCGTTGCTTCTCGTGGATTTTCATAACCCTGCTGCGCAAAAATGGGATATGCACTTGCAATAGATGTCTGAGTTATTACATATATCCCGATCGATACAGAAATAAATCGAGTCATCTGCTGCTTTACCCAAAAAAAAGTATTTCTATTTTGCATGGTCCAATTATTCTTATTGATCCCCAAATTTCTACAATAAATTAGGTAGGTAGCTAGTCTAGTTCCCTATCCACGAGTCTGTCGTTGTACTGGAATACAAATACTTTAACTAAACAGGTAGGAGTATAAAGAAAGAGTAAGTCAATTTAAATTTTTGGTATGTACCAAAGAAGATTCAGATTGGATCGATATAACGAGATCCACTAAATTCTTCAGTCTCATTCATTCATCGAATGATAAATCACTACCAGAGACGGAGATACACGATTTAAATAATGGAAAATCCAATATTTCACAATTGTATCTAGAATAACAGGAAAAGTGGAGACAAGACCGGATATAATTTGATCATTATGTGCCAATCCAAAGTCGTTGTATACCGAACCAATCATTAATTCCCAACCATGTGGAGAGTGGAATCCGATCCATAAATCAGTGACTAAAAGAATCGAAAAGGCTTTTATTGTGTCACTTAAGTTATATAAGAATTCCTGAATCCAAGAATTAAGAATGACAAGTTTTTTATTACTCAGAATAAAATAACCACTTAGAATAGCGAAACAGATTATATTTGTCGAGAAATGCAAAATACTATTTAAATTATATTCATTATGCATTTTGACCAATTGTACTGTTTCTTTGTGGATTCCTATACGAACCTTTTGTAAATTTATCTCGGGGTACTCCTTTATCATTTCATCCAACAGAAAAAGTTCTTCTAATTCTATGAATTTTTCTAGAACGTTCTTTTCTTGAATATCATTCAAGAAAGTTTCCGATTGACTATTATTTAACCAATCAGTAATCCAAGGTTCCAGACATTTAGTAAATGAGAGAGAGACCCCCCAGGGTAAAAAGACTATAGCTGCAATATATGGAAGGAAAATAAATGCTTTATTTTTTTTTTTTTCACTTTGTTATTTTTTTTTTTTTTGTTACTAAACCTGCTTCATTTGTTGATTTCTCTTATATGATCTTTTCTTGAAGCATGAGTTCTATAACAAGCAAGGTATGGAACCTATGGATCTATTTCCATTTTTTATATAGAGATAATTATTTAGTTCATTTATTTAGTCTTTAGATCTAAAATATAGAACTAGAAAAATAGGCTTTTGTTTCATATAAAAAAATAAGCGAATAGAGTTCTGAGATATTTCAATTGAACAAATTATAAATAAATGTATTGCATCCTTTTTTGTTCTCTTTTCAATTCCTGCTCGAAACAAAACTCAACCAAAGACTAATGTTTGAGTTTTGTTTCGAGACAAAAGAACTCGATCCGTGGATTAACTCATTTTTTGAAAAAAGTTATACACCCAGGAAAGAAGATATTTCATATTTATGAAGAATAGTGATGATCAAATCCAAAACAGAAGGTAAAACTAAAAGTTAATTCCATGATGATCAGAGATCCAAGTATTTCTTTCGTCAAAACCAACACGATAAAAGATCAGTTGACAAAAGAAATAAATTGAATGAAATATTCTTTTTTTGTACTTAACCTATCAAGAAAAATGGCATTTTTTCCTCAACTAAAAAGCCAAAATGAATTCTCTATTTAAAAATCTCCGGTTGGCGTATATGTGATGAATCTATTCTTATTACACTTGGTAATAGTCTGAAAGACTTGAGTTACATACATACACATAAAAAAGGGCAGACGAAAAAAGGGATTCTTTTTATATTTTAGTCGTTTTATTGCATATGCGCCCCTTCCCCCTTTTTCTTTGATTTTTTCTAGAGGTTACCACATCAACCGAACCAATAAATAGAATTTAACATGTTTTACTCGAACAGGGGTTGTGAAGAAAAACTTGAATTGTATGAAAAAAGACGAAGAGTATTCCTGACTTCCTTCCCTTAGACATATCTTCGAAAGTAATCATTGCACCCCCCCCCTGTTTTTTTTTTATTTCAAAAACCCTCAATCGGTACACGCAAGAAATAGGCTAATTCTGCAGCTTTTTGTTCAATTTCTCGTGGAGTTAAATTTTCATCAGTCCGAGTTAAAGGAATAGTTCCTTGGCCCCTGACTTCCATATAAAGCACACGTCGAGTAGAAAGGCCTTCTTTAACCTCGACTCTGATTGATTGAACATCACTCATAAGGAATCGAAGGAATATACGACGATTTTTTCCCGGAAATCCCCAACGAAAAATACACACTATTCCTTCTTTTCTATCGAATCGATCATAACCACTACCTACATTCCACAAAATTGTAGACCACAAATAGGAACTAATAAATAGACCCGCAATTCCATAGAAAGACATTACAATCCCTTGTGGAAAAAAAGAGATTTGCTGAGATGGAAATAAAGATATCAGATTCCTACCAAGATAACTAGAGGTTCCTACGACTAAGAATCCTAGTGAACCTAAAAAAAGGATACAGGCCCAAAAAAAGTTACTTGTTTTGCGAGACCCTGTTATAAATTCTATCCATATATGTTCTGATCGCCAGTTCATACTATACTATATCCAATTGCATTCGATTGGAATTCGGAGAATAAACCAAAAAGATTTGACTTTTATTTTCCTGCTCCCGAGGTAACTCTCATCAACTAGCACTTCATGCGAACTATTAGGAGTAATTGGTTAGATACATTTATTTTCTTATACGAAAAAACAACTATTTGATGATCCATTTTTAATCAGCTAGACCTCCATATACATGCATTTATACCAAGATAATGTATATACATGGAAAAGGCTTTTTTTTTTGATTAATTTGTCATTACAAACAATCCCATATCATATGCACATTCTACTCAAAACTAGAGACTAAAAAGATGATCCCGTGTTCATTAAAATAACTTGCTGAGATTTGGTCCCATACATTAGTTATACACTAGTTATACTATCTTATTTTTTTGAACATAAAGAAATAAAGAAGCCATTGCAAATGCCGGAAATACTAGGCCTACTAAGGGCACAAAAATAGAGGGTAAGTTGAAATCTGTCATAGAATGGGTGCCTCGATTTAATATTTTAACCTCTGATAAAGATATCTTATGATAAATATATATCTATTATAAGTAATATTTAGTAGTTAATAAATGGAAAGTAATAAAAATAAAGTCATATAAAGTAGTTAATAAATGCAACAAACGTAAAACTACGTTAAGTGGACCCATTTTTTTGACACGAATATGTATGAAAATTCCATTTAAGAAACTTTTGATTATTATTTTTTTTTATTCTTATCTTCTTTTTAAAAGAAAACTAAAATATGTTTTTATAAGTTCGCGACTCTAACTAATTCCAGGGGTATTCATAGTAAAAAAAGGTTTCGGATCTTATAGAGGTTAGATCTATTACTACCTATTTTTTGTATTTTCTATTAGGTATATCATAATTTTATCAAATCAAATAGGTATATATATAATATATATAGTTATATTATAACTAGTTATATTTTATATATATTATTATATTTATATTTTTTTTTTCATTTCTTTTTTTATTTCTATTTTATATTTATATTACTTATATTTTTTATTAATATTACTTTATTTAAATTTTATTAATATTACTTTATTTAAATTTATATTAATATCTAAATTATAGTAATATCTAAATATTATTACTCAATATTATTTTCAGTAGTATATATTTATTTATATTTTTTAGTATATATTTATATTTTCTATTTACTATTTGATTTGGTTATATATTCCTATTCCCTTTTATTTTGATCTATTATATTAACACTAGTACATTAAATTTCTTTTTTTTTTATCTAAAACCTAAAACATAAAAACTCAAACAGAGAATATATAAATTAGATTCATCTAATTAGATTAAGTAAATAAAAAAAAAAATAACAAACAAATAAAAAATTTAAGTCAACGGAAAGAAACCGTGGAGCTGAAATAACTCACCCAGAACACCCTTTAAAAGATTACGTGGTACGATTAGGTCAAATAATCCCTTCTGGAATAAATACTCAGCTGCTTGTGAACCGTCGGGTACTGTCTTATTCAAAGTTTGTTCAATTACTCTTTTACCCGCAAATGCAATGTAGGCATTAGGTTCAGCAATTATGATATCTCCCAACATACCAAAACTGGCTGTAACCCCACCAGTTGTCGGCGATGTGAGAATTGCTACATAGAATAACTTTTTATTTAATTGATAATTATATAAAGCAGAAGAGATTTTAGCCATTTGCATCAAACTCAAACTTCCTTCTTGCATGCGTGCTCCGCCAGAAGCACATACAATAATAACAGGGAGAGACTTATTAGTAGCATATTCGATCAAACGGGTGATTTTCTCCCCGACTACAGATCCCATACTACCTCCCATAAACTGAAAATCCATGACTCCAATTGCTATAGGAATACCGTTTAGTTGACCTATGCCTGTTTGAACAGCGTCAGTTAAACCTGTCTTTTTTTGATAAGAATCAATACGATCTCTATAAGGTTCTTCCTCTGAATGAAATTCAATGGGGTCGGTCGAGACCATATTCTCATCCATAGGATCCCAGGTGCCCGGATCAATCAAAAGTTCGATTCTCTCTGAACTACTCATTTTCAAATGATATCCACAATGTTCGCAAATATTCAGTCTTGACCTAAAAAATTTTTTATAATTTAATCCATAACAATTTTCGCACTGAACCCATAAATGTCGGTATTTTTTATTTATATCTAAATCAGTAGATCTTCCTCTTATATTAAAATCACTGGCATTAATACTAGTTCTGAGACTAGAATTACTACTTTCACTAACACTTATATTTTCATTAGAAATAAAATTATAAACATAATTATCACTGTAGTTATGGATCTCACCTGAAATGTAACTATCACTACTGATTTCATAACGCAGATAACTATCAATGCAACTATTTATATGATTATTCCAACTAGATTGAGTATCATACATGTAACGATAAGCGTATCGACTACTATTTTTAGATCCACTGTTTATATAACTCGAATTCAGGGAACGAGAAAAAGAACGTTCTAGTTCATTGATAAAAGTACTCTCATTGTCAATCTCAAAAATCTGATTTTCAATATCAAAATATATAGAAAAACTGTCCCCATTACTATCCCTAACTAAAAAAGTGTCATCAGAAATGAAACTCCAAATGTCTATCATATCCAAAAAATGGTCAACATTACTGAAATTATAACTCCCGCTCTCATTCCAACTGGAAATGTTCTTATCCATAGTATTTTAAACCGGGTCTTCACTTGCATTGGCATATCTAATAGGACCAAAACTATCCATCGATCTACTTAATCTAGACTTGTGTTCTAACTTATCAGTAGAGAAGATAAGATCGAGTTGAACTAAAGGTTTTCGATATAGTATTACCGCCGCTTTTTTAAAAATCTAATAAATGAATAGTCATTCGATAACCCATTTTTTGTTGGATTTAGAATTACGCACATAGGGATTCAGCCCTTTCGTTTGGACCGTTACGTTAAGTAATACGAATAAGTTAACTATTTATTTAATTGAAAGAACTAATTAAAGTCTTCTGGAATACGGGGTCGAAACTAAATCTAGATTATGATTTACCGTATTTAGGTTTAGGATTTAAATGATCGAATCTTTTGCTCAATTATAATAGATAATACAAATGCAGGATTTATTCTCATATTGTATACAAATTCTCATCTCACTCAAAGTAGAAATACTTGTTTACAGACTTCATTCTCGTCTACGCGACACGGAACGAAACAGACAATATACAGGATCAGTGGAAGGCACGTTTCCCTAGCTTGAGCTATGGTCTGCAACTCTGGTCTATTAACTAATCCACCAATCCCAAGGATCCATAGGATTTATTATGTATACAACATAAAAAAAAAGAAGTCTTTTTTTTTTTATTTTAACCTTAACTTACATCTTATCTTGGATTTATATGGGGGATATACGGATTGTAAGTAAGGTCCTTGTCCCTGTACATTCTGTATATATTGATACATAAAAAATATATATATGTAAAAAAAGATATATGCAAATACAAAATAAATATATTAAGCATCCTCAAAATTTCGGCCCAATCTTTGACTAACAAAGGATTGAGCCGAGTTTAATTGCAATTAGGAGAACAAACAGGAATTACTGAATTAAGCAAGCTTAGCTGTTATTTAACATCTAGCTTATCTACAGGTTCGAACTCAAATTTGATCGCTTTCCAAATTTCACAAGCAGCGGCTAATTCAGGACTCCATTTGCAAGCTTCACGGATAATTTCATTACCTTCACGAGCAAGGTCACGTCCCTCATTACGAGCTTGTACACACGCTTCTAAAGCTACACGGTTAGCTACTGCACCAGGTGCATTACCCCAAGGGTGTCCTAAAGTTCCGCCACCAAACTGTAGTACGGAATCATCTCCAAAGATCTCGGTCAGTGCAGGCATATGCCAAACATGAATACCACCTGAAGCTACAGGGATAACACCAGGCATAGATACCCAATCTTGAGTGAAGAAAATACCACGACTTCTGTCTTTTTCAATAAAATCATCACGTAATAAATCAACAAAACCTAAAGTCATCTCACGCTCACCTTCCAGCTTACCTACTACGGTACCAGCGTGAATATGGTCCCCACCAGACATACGTAGTGCTTTAGCTAGTACACGGAAATGCATACCATGGTTTTTCTGTCTATCAATAACCGCATGCATTGCACGGTGGATGTGAAGAAGTAGACCGTTGTCTCGGCAATAATGTGCTAAACTAGTATTTGCAGTGAATCCACCTGTTAAGTAGTCATGCATAACAATAGGGACTCCCAATTCTCTAGCAAACACAGCTCTTTTGATCATTTCTTCACAAGTACCTGCCGTAGCATTTAGGTAATGCCCTTTAATTTCACCTGTTTCAGCTTGTGCTTTATAAATTGCTTCAGCACAGAATAAGAAACGGTCTCTCCAACGCATAAATGGTTGTGAGTTTACGTTTTCATCATCCTTGGTAAAATCAAGTCCACCACGTAGACATTCATAAACCGCTCTACCGTAGTTTTTCGCAGATAATCCCAATTTTGGTTTGATGGTACATCCTAATAGAGGACGACCATACTTGTTCAATTTATCTCTCTCAACTTGGATCCCGTGAGGTGGTCCTTGGAAAGTTTTGGAATAAGCAGGAGGAATTCTCAAATCTTCCAGACGTAGAGCTCGTAAAGCTTTAAACCCAAATACGTTACCTACAATGGAAGTAAACATATTAGTAACAGAACCTTCTTCAAAAAGGTCTAATGGGTAAGCTACATAAGCAATATATTGATTTTCCTCTCCAGCAACAGGTTCGATATGGTAGCAGCGTCCTTTGTAACGATCAAGACTGGTAAGACCATCAGTCCACACAGTTGTCCATGTACCAGTAGAAGATTCCGCAGCTACTGCAGCCCCTGCTTCTTCAGGTGGAACTCCAGGTTGAGGAGTTACTCGGAATGCTGCCAAGATATCAGTATCTTTTGTCTCATACTCAGGAGTATAATAAGTCAATTTGTAATCTTTAACCCCAGCTTTGAATCCAACACTTGCTTTAGTCTCTGTTTGTGGTGACATAAGTCCCTCCCTACAACTCATGAATTAAGAATTCTCACAACGACAAGGTCTACTCGACATGGATTGGGCGTGAATGAAACATTTGAAAAGAAAAGAACTTCTTTTACAAATTTTTTTTTTAATTCAAAATTATCAATTAATATTCTCAATTAATTAATAATACCATGTATTTGATTCGTCAAATACATCATTATTGTATACTCTTTGATATGTCTGGCGCAACCCAACCCTTGATTTGCAAGTTTGTAGTTTATCCCCTTCTTTGGTTTAGTTAAATGTCTTTCTTATCTAAATACTCAAAAAAATCCCTCTTGACAGTGATATATCTTGTATATGTAAATCCTAGATGTAAAAATTAGCCTAACTCATCCATCAAGTATAGTCTAACCCACAAAAGGGCAAAAATCCTTCTGAAAAAATAACTAAAATGAATAATGAGATCGAAAAAATCAATAATACATAGAGTTCAGGTTCGAATTACATAATTACATAACTTATAAAATAAGATATGATATGTATGGAATTCTCTATAATGGTAGATAAAGGAAACACACTTCTTCATCGTTCTTAGTCATCTTGATCTACTTTAGTTGAAAAAAGGATTGTGGTGAAACTTGAAAATTCATTCATTGAATGAGTAAATGATTGAATTAGATTCAGTTGGATGGTACCAACTAAATAAAGTGCTAACTTTCATTTATTATTGAATTAACCGATCAACTTGCTATCGGACATTTTTTTATTCGGAAATATAATATTCCAAAATATTTCGACATATTTCACTTTATCATCATTATGCAAATAAATCCTACTACTTCTGGGACTGCGGTTTCACAATTGGAAGAAAAAAACCTAGGGCGTATTGCTCAAATTATTGGCCCAGTACTGGATGTCGTTTTTTCCCCGGGTAAATTGCCCAATATTTATAATGCCTTGGTAGTTCAAGGTCAAGATGCCGATGGTCAGGAAATTAAAGTGACTTGTGAGGTGCAGCAATTATTAGGAAATAATCGAGTTCGAGCTGTAGCTATGAGTGCTACAGATGGTCTAACGAGAGGAATGGATGTGATTGATACGGGAGCTCCTCTAAGCGTTCCAGTCGGTGGAGCCACTCTGGGACGAATTTTCAACGTTCTTGGCGAACCTGTTGATAATTTAGGTGCTGTAGATACTCGCACAACATCTCCTATTCATCGATCCGCACCCGCCTTTATCCAGTTAGATACGAAATTAGCAATCTTTGAAACCGGTATTAAAGTAGTGGATCTTTTAGCCCCTTATCGCCGTGGAGGAAAAATTGGACTATTTGGGGGAGCTGGAGTGGGTAAAACAGTACTGATTATGGAATTGATCAATAACATTGCTAAAGCTCATGGAGGTGTATCCGTATTTGGGGGAGTAGGCGAACGTACTCGTGAAGGAAATGACCTTTACATGGAAATGAAAGAATCCGGAGTCATTAATGAAAAAAATCTTGCAGAATCAAAAGTAGCTCTCGTCTATGGTCAGATGAATGAACCGCCTGGAGCTCGTATGAGAGTTGGTTTGACCGCCCTAACTATGGCAGAATATTTCCGAGATGTTAATGAACAAGACGTACTCTTATTCATTGACAATATCTTTAGATTCGTCCAAGCAGGATCCGAAGTATCTGCTTTATTAGGTAGAATGCCGTCTGCGGTGGGTTATCAACCTACCCTTAGTACAGAAATGGGTTCTTTGCAAGAAAGAATTACGTCGACAAAAGAGGGATCTATAACTTCTATTCAAGCAGTTTATGTACCTGCAGACGATTTGACTGACCCTGCGCCTGCAACGACATTTGCGCATTTAGATGCGACTACGGTACTATCAAGAGGATTAGCTGCTAAAGGTATTTATCCAGCAGTGGATCCTTTAGATTCAACGTCAACCATGCTACAACCTGGGATCGTTGGTGAGGAACATTATGAAACTGCGCAAAAAGTGAAGGAAACTTTACAACGTTACAAAGAACTGCAGGACATTATCGCTATCCTTGGATTAGACGAATTATCCGAAGAGGATCGTTTAACCGTAGCACGAGCACGAAAAATTGAGCGTTTCTTATCACAACCCTTCTTTGTAGCGGAAGTCTTTACAGGTTCTCCAGGGAAATATGTTGGCCTTGAAGAAACCATAAGGGGCTTTAAACTTATTCTCTCAGGAGAATTAGACAGTCTTCCCGAACAGGCCTTTTATTTGGTGGGTAACATCGATGAAGCTACCGCGAAAGCTATAACCTTAGAAGTGGAGAGCAAATTGAAGAAATGACCTTAAATCTTAGTGTACTGACGCCTACTCGAATTATTTGGAATTCAGAAGTGAAAGAAATCATTTTATCGACTAATAGTGGTCAAATTGGTATATTACCAAACCACGCTCCTATTGCCACAGCTGTAGATATAGGTCTATTGAGAATACGCCTAACTGACAAATGGGTAACGGTGGCTTTGATGGGCGGATTTGCTAGAGTGGGTAATAATGAGATCACGATTTTAGGAAATGATGCAGAGATAAGTACTGACATTGATCCGCAAGAGGCTCAAGAAGCTCTTGAAAAAGCGGAAGAAAGTTTGCGTAAAGCAGAAGGTAAAAGACAAGCAATTGAGGCTAATCTAGCTCTAAGACGAGCTAAGACACGAGTGGAGGCTATCAATGTTATTTCTGCTAGTTGATGCATCGGAACACTAAAAATAAGTTCTTTATTAGAATTAGACAAGACTGTCTATTTTGAGTCCAAAAAAAGAAACCATGAGATTAAATCTAATCTAATAAATACAACAAAAAAATGAAATGAGTATAAAAACTTATTAGATACCGGAATCACAGGTATCTAATAAGTTCTACCTACTATTGGATTTGAACCAATGACTCCCGCCGTATGAAAGCAATACTCTAACCACTGAGTTAAGTAGGTCTTTTATCACTACAAAGAAAAAATCAACTTCTCACTTTTGGGATTATATATATAATAAGATTTCTAAGCAATACCAATCCTTAAATTAATTAAATAACAAGAAAATTCAATTAAATAACAAGAAAAGGGCAAATAACTATTATGGTAGGGATATCATCAAAACCCCATCTTGACAAGAAATTATCTCTATGTTAAGATGTTTATCACAAGGGCTATAGCTCAGTTGGTAGAGCAACTCGTTTACACGTGCGCCAATGTTTTTTCAAAGGAGTCAATCAAGTAATCAAATAATTGATCTTATTGATAAATTAATGTCTTACTCTCGGGATTCAAGATAACAAGAGAACAATAGCCTGACATAACAATTATTTGGTCAGTCGGATTCGAGTGTTAATTCTGATGCCAAATAAAGCCCATCATTGATTTGAGAATTGATAAGGTGAATACCCAGTCTATTCAATGCTAGGCATAACGAGTATAAGGGCCTTAAAAAACCTCTTTTCGTCCTATGAACTTTAAGGTGTAAGAAGTCTCATATTTGACTCTTAGAGTGGAACGATAGAGACTCCATTAAACTTTCACTTAGTTGGATCTAGGCCATAACCATAAACAGACCTACGTCAAAGTAATCCTTCTTTGAAACACTTTGGTATTGCTCTTAGATCATGATTCGACTACTGATAATGAATCAGAGCAAGTGGAGCCATCTCATTATCTTCCTGTTTTTGTTGAAGAAAAAACATGGTGGATTAACTGATCTTTTCATCAGTTAATGAAAGAGCCCAATGCAACAAAAAAATGCATGTTGGGTCTTTGAAACAGTTCGAATCATTTTGATAATAAAAAGTTTGAGCTGTTTTACCGAGAAGGTCTACGGTTCAAGTCCGTATAGCCCTATACTTTATATGCTATGGAATCTTTCCATTCTATTATTTGTATTTCCTCATATTATTATATTACTTTACTACTAGTTTTTGGCTAGTTAGTTGGTGAGTCCCTAGACCTAGAAGCATTACCTTCTCATAACATCGAGTCATATGTACAAGAAAATGCAAACCCAAATTTCTTTATTTGAATTCAATTCAATTGATACAATTCAAAGTTTTAGTTATTTTAGCAAATCTCCGAGAAAAAATTCATTCTTTTTTGTTTTGTTAATCGGCGAATGAAATGAGAGAAAACCCTTTTTTTAGTACCTCATCAATCAAAGAGTTTGGTTTGTGATAGTCTTTTTGTTTTGGTATGTATCCCTAATCTCTTTGTTTTTAAGTTAACTCAAAATCATCATATGATCTCGGTTAAAAACGACAAAGCTACTTAACTAAGCCGCTTGTATATCTATGAGTTGAGTAATTTTGGATATTTCATTTCTCAAATCTTTCGATTTTTATTTTGATAATATGGTATTATTTTCTATTACTATTAGATTAGAAAGTCTCTTATGTCAAATTTCTGAGTCTAGTTATTATCCCACTCTACTATTACTTATGTGGATTTGCCTCAAAACAAACTGACTTTATCTTGTAGCGAAAGTTGAGATTCGTCTTACTAATACGAATAGGGGTTAATCTAACTAAGTGATATTCCTGTAAAAAAAAAGAAGTTGGTTGATTTTAAATCACCATTTAGTATTACTATTCGAAATATTTTTCCATTATAACTCAACAAAAGACCTTTCTTTTTATTTTTTGTTAGAAAGTTGGTGGGGACAGTCGAGATCCAACTAAAGTTTTTTTATAGGAAAACTATTCTAGTTTGAGCCCTTCACTTAAATTCACTTAAAGTAAAGAGATTTCATTAAGAAAATTCAGAATTATCTCCATTTTACATATTATTATTCTATTATTTTATATATTTTATAAAATAATACAAATTTAGCATAGGTCACGAAGAGATAATATAATTAGTCGAGGTATTCCATTTTTGTACATAGTTGTATTGACTTAATAGCCTATACCTTTAGCTTCATTTTTTTATTGAAAAAAAGAAAGACTTAAATAGATTATAAATCCCTCGGGCTCGGGCTTTTTGTTAATGCCTAGATGTTATATCACTAAGACTAAGAATAATAGAATCCTTATTTGCCTTAAGTTAAACTGTTCTCAACAAATTGACAATTAATTCTAATCTAATTCGAAATCGACTAATTCAGTATATTCCACATTAATTAATAGGAGTGCAGCTATGTTTCTGCTTTACGAATATGATATTTTCTGGGTATTTCTCATAATATCAAGTGTTATTCCTATCTTGGCATTTCTTGTTTCTGGAGTTTTAGCCCCCCTTAGTGAAGGACCGGAGAAGCTATCTAGTTATGAATCGGGTATAGAACCTATAGGGGATGCTTGGGTACAATTCCGAATTCGCTATTATATGTTTGCTTTAGTTTTTGTTGTTTTTGACGTTGAAACCGTCTTTCTTTATCCGTGGGCAATGAGTTTTGATGTATTAGGTGTATCCGTATTTATAGAAGCTTTAATTTTTGTGCTTATCCTAATTGTTGGTTTAGTTTATGCATGGCGAAAAGGAGCATTGGAATGGTCTTAGCTCAGGAATATTCAAATAATAAAAAAGAGTCTATTGAGACAGTTATGAATTTGATTGAGTTGCCGGCACTTGACCAAACAATACCCAATTCAGTTATTTCAACTACGTTGAATGATCTTTCAAATTGGTCAAGACTCTCGAGTTTATGGCCACTTTTATATGGTACCAGTTGTTGTTTTATTGAATTTGCTGCATTAATAGGCTCGCGCTTTGACTTTGATCGTTATGGATTGGTACCAAGATCAAGTCCTAGGCAAGCGGACCTAATTTTAACAGCCGGCACAGTAACAATGAAAATGGCTCCTTCTTTAGTCAGATTATATGAACAAATGCCTGAACCTAAATATGTCATTGCTATGGGGGCCTGTACTATTACGGGAGGGATGTTTAGTACCGATTCTTATAGTACCGTTCGGGGAGTCGATAAGTTAATTCCAGTTGATGTGTATTTGCCGGGTTGCCCGCCTAAACCAGAGGCAGTTATAGATGCAATAACGAAACTTCGTAAGAAGATATCTCGAGAAATATATGAAGATAGAATTGGTTCTCAACAAGAAAATCGATGTTTTACTACCAATCACAAATTTAATGTTCAACGCAGTATTCATACTGGAAATTACAATCAAGAATTGCTTTATCAATCATCATCTACTTCAGAAATAACTTCTGAAGAATTATTTAAATCCAAACGTTCAATATCTTCACAAAAAGTAGTGAATTGAGCAAGTTACTTTTACACCTTAAGTTAAGGAGAATCACAAAAAGCTTCAATCTGTATAAATTTCATTGTCAATATGAAAGACTTCTATAAATCCAAATGTGGGAGAGATCACGAAGATGCAGAGTCATTTATCTGCTTGGCTAGTCAAGCATGAGCTTGTTCATAGATCCTTGGGCTTTGATTATCAAGGAATAGAGACTTTACAAATAAAACCGGAAGATTGGGATTCTATTGCCGTCATTTTATATGTGTATGGTTACAATTACTTACGCTCTCAGTGTGCTTATGATGTCGCACCTGGTGGATTGTTAGCTAGTGTATATCATCTTACGAGAATACAGTATGGGGTTGATCAACCGGAGGAAGTATGTATAAAAGTTTTTGTCTCAAGGGAAAATCCTATAGTCCCATCTGTTTTCTGGGTTTGGAGGAGTGCAGATTTTCAAGAACGTGAATCCTATGATATGTTGGGAATTTCTTATGATAATCATCCACGCCTTAAACGTATTTTGATGCCTGAAAGTTGGATAGGCTGGCCTTTACGTAAGGACTATATTACTCCGAATTTCTATGAAATACAAGATGCTCATTAAATGAGAAGAAACTAATGTAACTTAGATGACATAACTTCATATTTCAAGTCAAAGAATACTTTGACTTTATGGTCTGTTCCCCATAAAAAGAGTGTTTTCTAATTCGTATTCGGCATCAGTTAAAAAGGGTTAATTTATATTATTCCTAACCCGATTTAAAATGTTATTCGTTTTTTGATTAGGAGAGAAACAATAAAATGAATCAAAAGGGTTCTGTACTATGAACTTTGTACCGCGCATATCACGTAGATCAATCTCATAAACTAAAGTAAAACAAGTTAAGAATAGAATAAATAAAAAAGAACTCAAAAAAAGAATAAATTCAACAATCAAAAAATAATAGGATTTAAATTGTACTGTATATAAAATCGATAATTAATTTGATCTGTTTTTCTCTTTCAACCCAACCCCTATAGACTGGTTAGGGGTGCTATTTTTACTTTTTTGTTTTATATATTTTTTATAAAATAGAGAAAATTAGTGAACTTTTTTCTTGTCATTAGTATCCATTTTTTTTTATTCATTCATATATTTTATTTCATTAAATATGAATATTATTAGATAAATATGAATATTATTAGATATAATAATTAATATAAGAAAAGTAATCTAATTATCAAATGAAATAACTGTTAAAAAAAAAGTTTGCTTTTTGAATCAATGAGATGAGTCATAATCTAACGACAAAAAAGCGAGTATAATGGAATTTTTTATCCCACAGCACTTATCTTAAAGTCATCAAATACTCCTCTCTATCTAAGTATAAGATATAAGGATGAATAAGTACGTATCAAGCTCTATTAATGGAGTGAGACCTTTCTTTCTTGCTGAATTTCTATGAGTATTGTATTCTTCCGAGAATTTATTATTTGTCAGGAACCAGATTTGAACTGGTGACACGAGGATTTTCAGTCCTCTGCTCTACCAACTGAGCTATCCCGACTATTTGACATGCATTACCTTATCTTACTCTAGCCAGTACTTCTGTTTGTGTTCATTACAATAACAAGACAAAAAAGAATAGGCGTTTAAAACGTTTTTTTTTGACTTTTTTGGTGTTAACTTAAACATTAATTTCAAGGTTGATAGTATAAGTGGAAGAATAACCTAGAGATTTTGAATAGTAAATAAGTCACTTCAATAGTCTCAACTATTTGTCCATATATATTCATTTGTACGTATACACAAAAACTTGGGCTAAACAAAAAATGCTCGGATCTTTTAGTGAAACAGGAGAGTAAATGTAAAATAGAGTGAATTTTGGGTCACCGATGAAAAAGAGGAAAAATACTAAGGAAGTCAAATCGTTTTTTTGGGGATAGAGGGACTTGAACCCTCACGATTTCTAAAGTCGACGGATTTTCCTCTTACTATAAATTTCATTGTTGTCAGCATTGACATGTAGAATGGGACTCTCTCTTTATTCTCGTCCAATTTATTTTTGTTTTTTCAAAAAACCACTAAATCAGACTCTGGAGTGAATGATTTGATCACTGAATATTCCACTATTACTTGATTTTGGAATGAATTCAGAATAACTCTTAAATCTGAAATGAGAAAATTATTTATATGAATTTCTATATTTTTTATTAAATATATATAAAAATTAATATTCTGGATTCGGGTCCTGATTAATCAGTTGAAATGTCAGTATATATACGTGTGTGTTTGGTATAGAGGGTTACTCTTTCTTAGATAGTCAAAATAATACCAGATACCAACGCAATACACTTAACTCCAGTCGTTAGAACATCTTCCATTGAGTCTCTGCACCTATCCTTTTTTCTCAAAACAAGGATTTGGCTCAGGATTGCCCATTTTTAATTCCAGGGTTTCTCTGAGTTTGGAAGTTACCACTTAGTAGGTTTCCATACCAAGGCTCAATGCAATTAAGTCCGTAGCGTCTACCTATTTCGCCATATCCCCTTTTTCTTTCAGAACGGACTTTCATTGTTGTCATCCCTTCCACGTCTTTTTTTCATTTCTATTTTATTTATTTTAGAAATTGAAATGTGGAATTCATTAAATTAGCTACTGATTTCTCTACTATAGCGAAAAGTATTTACTGATCTTTTTTTATCTATTCTCTCGTTTTAACCTTATCAAATGATCCATATGATATCCCAATCGAACTTGATTCTATCATTGATGTATCTACAATTCAATAGTCCTAAGATATATCCCTAGATCTATGTCTGTAGCCACTTAATTTTGACATCGGTATATGTGATACTGGAAGGGTCGATATTTCTTTTTCTCTGTTTTGTCCTATTTACTTACTTTCTAAATGAAACCAGAAGACTATGATCTGGATTGTATCTTTATCCTTATCTTTTATCTTTATCTTAGACTAGATCCGCTATACGCCTAAAAAAAAAAGATATATGGAAATAATACCAAGAACAGACTCTATATCCAAAAAATATTATAAATCTATATAATAAGAAACACTTTAGTATAACTATAATTGTTTTAATTTAATTTCTTGTTTTTTTTTTCTTATAATTAGATAAAAAAAAATGTATTGAATTCTTCAATTCATATTGAATACATTTTGATCATTTTTATAGTTCTATTTAATATTTAAATACTATTTAAATTAAATTTAATTATCAATTTTTAATTCTCAATTTAAGTATTTCATTCTTATGAATTTTCAGTATATATTAAAATCTATTCTATCAGTATATATTAAAATCGATTCTATTCGATAACTAATATTTTAGTTCCTTTCATTACTAATTTGACTTGACTAATTGATTGAAAATGTTTATTAGTACTTTTTAATATAGTCAAATTGGATTAGAATTAGTTTTGTTATTTTTAGACAAATCTTATCTTATTATAATATAGAAAGTCTAATAGAGTTTTTATATCTAATAGAGTTATTATAATAGAGTTATTATATATAGACTTAAAGTTATTATATATAGAATTAAGTAGATTAAAGGATAGTGAATTAACTATTAGTTAACTCATAGAATCGTTAAGTTAACTACTCTAGTTGTTTGTTTTTTTTTTGTAATTCACTATAATAAATATAGTTAAGTATAGTTTAACTAATATATGTAGAAATTAATGCCAATAAATGTTTAAGAATAACTAGCCAACTATTATTATATTAGATTCTCTATAGAAAATAGACTCTAATACTATAAGATGTTATCCCTAGAGAGATATAATATATACAATAAATAAGATAAGAATATACAAAAAAATCTAACATACAAAGAAAAGACTATACATTAATTCTGAAATCAAGATAAGACGAAAATAAACTGAATTGCGAATAGTCAAGATACTCGGAATTTGCGTGCTATAAGTTAGTTCGGTTATTTGAGCCCGCTTAGCTCAGAGGTTAGAGCTTCGCATTTGTAATGCGATGGTCATCGGTTCGACTCCGATAGCTGGCTTTTTCCCTATTATCTTATTTTTGACATGATTGATGATATCCTCTTGAGATCAAAAAAGAGTCAAAAGACTGCTCTATTTTTGCTTTCGTCAAAAGTTGAGTTGCTCAGTTATTATGCGACATTAACTTCCAACTATGAATAAAAAATGGGAGGAATTAGACTCCTATCGAACAACTCTAGAAAGAACACCCATCATAAAACGTAGCCTTAATCACGTATGGAGATCTCTATACATGTATCTCAATATATATAGATATCTATCTATAACTCTAAAATCTCAATAAACTATATATAATAGAAAATATCTAATAAAACATGTCAAAAAATGCGTATATATAGATAGAATTCCATTTCATTCTTGTTTCTAATATTTACGTAGATTTCTCTTTGCTTTATTTAGGCTTTAGTTGATCTTTAATTTAGATTTTTTTCTATGAAATTTCACTAAAATAAAAAAAAAATATAAAAATATATTATATATAAAGGAGTTTTTATGTCTCGTTACCGAGGACCTCGTTTCAAAAAAATACGCCGTCTGGGGGCTTTACCAGGACTAACTAGTAAAAGACCTAAATCCGGAAGTGATCTTAAAAGCCAATTGCGTTCCGGTAAAAGATCACAATATCGTATTCGTCTAGAAGAAAAACAGAAATTGCGCTTTCATTATGGTTTGACAGAACGCCAATTACTTAGATATGTGCATATCGCTGGAAAAGCCAAAGGATCAACAGGACAGGTTTTACTACAACTACTTGAGATGCGTTTGGATAACATCCTTTTTCGATTGGGCATGGCTTCGACTATTCCTGCAGCCAGACAATTAGTTAACCATAGACACGTTTTAGTTAATGGTCGTATAGTAGATATACCAAGTTATCGTTGCAAACCCCAGGATATTATTTCAACAAAGGATAATCAAAGATCAAAAGCTCTGATTCAAAATAATATTTCTTCATCCCCCCAGGAGGAAGTGCCAAAACATTTGACTCTTGACTCAATCGAGAATAAAGGATTAGTAAACCAAATAATAGATAGTAAGTGGATCGGTTTGAAAATAAATGAGCTCTTAGTTGTAGAATATTATTCCCGTCAGACTTAAAGTAAGAAAAATCACAAGGAAAGGCTCGGACATTTTTGTCCCCTTTTCTCAGATACAAAAATAGCTAATGGAAATCGAAGTTTAAACTAAAGGGTTTTTGATCTAGATTTTTCCCAGTTGTGTATTACAAGAATCGAATCGGGAGTCAACTTTTGATTCCTTTTTCACGGTTTTTGGTAGTTTTATACTAGAGTAATTAGGAAGAGCAAATATCATCAGTAAAGTAATTAGGGATAGAAACTATCATCTCTCATCTCAACTAAGAGTAGATATCTTATAGAGGAGAAATAAAGCTATAAATTGTTATTTAATAATTTGTGTTAAGTAGCCTTGGTGAATGGTGAATTAAGTAAAGGTAGAGAAAAGGAAAGAGAGGGATTCGAACCCTCGGTAAACAAAAGCCTACATAGCAGTTCCAATGCTACGCCTTCAACCACTCGGCCATCTCTCCTACATAACATAATCTTATTATTGACTATAAACCGAGTGAATAGCGAGTAATTCCTATTCTTGCAGTATAGGTACAGCCAATCCATTGATGGAAATAGAAAAACTTTTCCACAAAACAAATCAAATAAAAAAGTCAAATAAAAAATAGTCAATAAATTTTAAGAATTCAGCAAAAGGGGATATACATTACAATTTGGTAAGACGAAGATCTTTTCTTATTTTAGATATTAGACTAAATAAGACCAATGACTTAACTTCAACTAAATCAACTGACTGAAGTATCTCTAGACTATGGTTACATTTAGACTATGGTTCTATAGTAAAAAACGCTTTTCAAGTCCAACACCCGATGTCTCAATGGCAACTCCTCGAATTATCTACCCCATGGATCTATTACAAATGGATGAATTGTTCCATAAGTTTTTCTATTTCGACTGTTTAATGTATTAGACACATTATAAAAACAGGTGAATTTTTTATAGAATCTTTCTTTTTTTTTCTCTTTTCTTTGAAGCATGATGAAATAAAAACTTCTTAACTTAAATTCAGAATCTGTAGTGTAGCAATATAAAACCCTTGATTCTTTAAAAACTTAATGAAATTAAATGGGTGATAGTTTTCTTCATTGAGATACTGACAAATTTAGAGAAAATGAAAATTCAATTCTAGTAAATCTTATATCGCCCGACGAAGGGCACAATTTGAGTGGAATAGTCGATCTTTTTTAGAATTAGTCTGTTTTTATGTTATTTCGTACTGTACAATTCCCCGTGTTTGTTAGATCATTTTCCTCAAGGTAAATGAGAATAATTGTAGAATAGGTTGCTAATTATGCCTAGATCTCGGATAAATGGAAATTTTATTGATAAGACCTTTTCAATTGTAGCCAATATCTTATTACGAATAATTCCGACAACTTCAGGAGAAAAAGAAGCATTTAGCTATTACAGAGATGGTGCGATTTGATTTTTTTTTAGCTATCAGTCTTACTAGAAAGAGATCTTTCTAGGGTTCAAGATAGAAAAATATTTTATGGAAATAAACCTACTCTTCGTGAAGGTGAAGTTAATCTTGGAGAGAAAACAATGCCTTCTGTCGTGTATCCTCGATTGATGCGGCCTTAGATGCTTGAATCGTTGATTTTAGTATTGAGCGAAAGGTTATACCTATATATATTCCAATGGCAGGCAGGTCAATTCTAGTTTACATTAGTAGTAGGAATGGGTGGCATAGGGGAAGAAGCACTACACTTAGAAATCAACAACGCGAAAACTTTGTTATAAATGACCCCCTTTTACTTACTTATTGGTATCGGGACTAATCAAAATGGTTGGGACAACAAACATCCATCTCGTTTGTATTTTGGATACCCAGAAAACCATCGAAGATCGTTGAAGTGACTAATTCCTGAAAATGGGGCGTTAGGGACAAAGAAATTGTTGGAGTGACCTTTTCTATCTAACTAACACTTATTTATATGATTGTTGTTAATAAGAAAAACCTCTTGCAGGAAGGATGGCTAGAGATTTCTTGTAAAAATACCAGTCCCTATCAGTTCATAAAAAAAAAGGATATTTTGATTGTGAGATCCCACAGATTATTCCTTTTAAGAGTATGCACAGAAAGGAGGAGCCGTATGAGGTGAAAATCTCACGTACGGTTCTGGAACGGGGATTCTTTGAATAGAATGACAACCGTAACGGATGTCGGCTCAATCTGAAGGAAATTATGCGGAAGCTTTACAAAATTATTATGAAGCTACGCGACCAGAAATTGATCCTTATGATCGAAGTTATATACTCTATAACATAGGCCTTATACACACAAGTAATGGGGAGCATACAAAAGCTTTGGAATATTATTTTCGGGCACTAGAACGCAATCCATTCTTACCACAAGCATTTAATAATATGGCCGTGATCTGTCATTACGTGCGACTATCTCCACTATAGAAAGAAAGAAAAAAGGATCAAATCGGCTAGTAAATCAAAGAGAAATACTAGAAAAAAATAAATAGGCTTTCTACATAGGCATCGTTGAAAGCAACGATTTTTATAAGCTGTAGCAAAGAAAGAGATTTCAGGGGAACAACTACCAACACAATATGAAGCCTATATACTGTTTCTATGGATAAAGGATCCAATTGATAGAAGAAGCACCGTAAAGATCCATTAGCAAGGTTCTCAGTTAATAAAAAAAAGAACTGCTTATTTATCTCATCATATGAGATAAAAAATTAGGAATCTACTTATGTAATACAGTTGATCCACTAAAGTATTGAGCAGCGGTGTAGCATCAGATCCCAAAGATAGTAAGTCTTTT